AAGCAAGAAGATTGTTTACGAAGAAACAACAAGAAAAATTCAAATTCTGATACATAAGAGTTATATAGGAATCGAAATAGTCTTTTATTTTCTTTTTTCAAAAGAAAAATCGATTTCATTGAAGTAATAAGACTATTCCAATTCGAATAATAGTTGAGAAAGAATCGCAATAAATGCAAAGACGGAACATCTTGAATCCGGTATTCAAGGAGTTGAACCAGGATTTCTAAATGGATAGGATAGGGTATTTCTATATGTGATAGATAATGTAAATGCAAAAATTTGTCTTCTAAAAAGGGAAATATTGAATGAATAGATTGTAAATTTTGAAACGTTGGTATTTCTTTTTCTTCCGGACAAGATAGTTGCCCTAGCGAAAGTGGGATTTCTACAACGATCGCAAACCCCTCAGATAGAATCTGAGAATAAAACTCAGAATAAAAATAATTGCTGTGATCCAACAATCGATCCTGGTTAGGATGATTAACCGAATTAATCCAAAAATTCTGCTGATACATTCGAATAATTAAACGTTTCACAAGTAGTGAACTAAATTTCTTGTTATTACAACCAAAAATTTCCACAGGTTCGGAATCATTTAATCCATAATCATGGGCAAATGCATAAATATATTCCTGAAAGAGAAGCGGATAGACGAAGTATTGTTGACGAGATTTCTGTTTTTCTGAATACCCTTCGAATTTTTCCATTTGTATTTCTACTTGAATCAGAGAAAAAAAGCATTTCTCGGTTTATCAAATGATAATACATAGTGCAATATGGTCAAAACAAGGTGTTGCATAATACAAACCCGGTAAAGAAAGGGAGTCTAATCCATAGATCTTTTTCCGCTCCTTTTCTATCTAATTAGTTTAGGTTTGTTCTAATTACAAAACAAACAAGAACTAATCCTTTATTTTTGCTGGCCAATCGCTCTTTTGACTTTGGAATACAGTCTCTTTATCAATATACTGTTTCTTTTACACATTCAATTCATAACATCCCTTTTCAATCCATAACCAAGAATAATTAGGATTTCTAAAAAAAAGTAAAGGGTCCACTCATAGCAAAACCTAACCTTTTCCCGCATCAGGCACTAATCTATTTTTAACGTCTAATTAGATTGGGGAATCCTTCCAATTAAAATTAAGAAGTTAAGCTCGTTGCTTTTTATTTTACCAGAATTAGAGCCAGTCTCTATCCATTTATTCACTAGACCCAGAAAATCGGAATTTTTTTATTAAAAAAATCAAAAAGAAATTAATTTTATTACGACATGCTATTTTTTCCATTCATTACCTTTGAGGATCAGTCGTGGTCTTCTAGACTCTACCAAGAGTCTGGACGAATTTGTTGCTTCATCCAAATGCGTAAAAGATCATAGTCGCACTTAAAAGCCGAGTACTCTACCATTGAGTTAGCAACCCGGATAAAATAGGATCTCTTAGATACAATCGAAATCCAAAAATCGATGGAATTACACCGGACACTCCTGTTAAAACATTGAATTAGCAAGACATCAAAAGAAAGATTTATCACCCATTACTCAAATACCAAAATGAACAGATGCGGTTAAATTTCACTAAGGGTAAAAAAAAGGGGGGCCAATTACAATGGCAAAATTGTCATTTTTTTGGCAATTTTGATTTAAAGAAATCAAAAAATCTTGTATGCTTGTATGACAGTATATGCAAGGGGGGCAACCCCGTCATTTGAGCGAAGTGTAGACAGAAATACCTAATATGGAGTGACGATAAAGAGACCCATCTATCTACAAATTCTATTTGTTCAATAGACTTTTGTCAATGGAAATACAATGCAATTAAATACAAAAAGGAAATAAAATAAGGACTTTTGTTGGATTGGCACGACATAAATGCAGCAAAAAAAATAGGACTAAGAAAGAGTGTCTAAATAATTAAGGGGTACTAGCGACCCTCTCCTACTTTTTTATTCATTTAGTTCTTCAATTAATTCAAAGTTATTTCTTTATCTTTAAAGAATTCCGCCTTTCTTAAAATATCATAAACTGTTCTTGTAGGTTGAGCCCCCTTTTCAAGGAAATATAGAATAGCTGGAACATTTAAACAAGTTTGATTCTTTATCGGATCATAAAAACCGACTTTTCGAAGATCTCTTCCTTCTCTTCGAGATCGAGCATCAATTGCAACGATTCGATAGATAGCTTATTGGGATAGATGTAGATAAACAACCCCCCCCTAGAAACGTATAGGAGGTTTTCTCCTCATACGGCTCGAGAAAATGATTCTAATTTCTGTCTATAATACAAGTAGATACAAATTAGATTATGACTTGCATCAATTTCCTTAAAGAAAAGAAAAAAGAAATTTCATTTATACTCATGACTCAAGTTGGCTAATTTTTACTGACGGACTTCAAAAGAAAAACCCTTCGAAATTTTTTGAGTCGTCTCTAAACTCTTTTCTTTATCTCATCTCGAACAAATTGACTTTTATTCCTTATTCTGATCTAATTCTATTGTTGAGACGGTTGAAAATCGTGTTTACTTGTTCCGGAATCCTTTATCTTTGATTTGCGAAATCCTTGGGTTTAGACATTACTTAGGGAACTCCTATTCTTTTTTCTTTCAAAAGAGTAGCAACATACCCTTTATTTTTTCTTATTTCCTTCGATAAAGCATTTCACTCTTCTATAGAAATCAAATATGAACCATTGATTCAGATAGACTTTTAATCGAAACGAAAAAGTTTTTCCAATCTTCCAAAATTGAACTTTTTTCTTATTTTAACCTTTTGATTTCTATATTAAGGATAGACTTACAAAGTTGACCCAATTTATTAGTTTTCACTAACCCTAGATTCTTTCCCTTGATAAAAAATCAATTCTATCCTCTCGAGCTCCATCGTGTACTATTTACTTACATTACAAACAACCCAGCGCAAATTCGTTCGGGACGAATAGAACAGAGTATGTCGAGCCAAGAGCATTTTCATTACTATGGAAAATGATGGATAGCAAAATCCACAATCGATCATGTCCTTCAAGTCGCACGTTGCTTTCTACCACATCGTTTTAAACGAAGTTTTACCATAACATTCCTCTAATTTCATTGCAAAATGGTATCGAGAATTGATCCAATATGGATGGAATCATGAATAGTCATTGCTTTTGTATACTAATTCAAACTTGCTATCTATGGAGAAATATGGATAAAAGAAATAAGTATTTTTTGGGGAACACTCTGCAAAGATCCAATTTATTTAAACCCATATTCTATCATATGAATGAAACATAGTTCGAAAAAGAGGAATCAAATAGTTTGCTTAAGATTTATTTCTTATTGAATTTCAATTCTCAACAGAGAACTCAAGATGATCAATCCTGAAATGAGAAGGATCGACTCTTCCCCAACAAATAAACTATCAACCTCCAAAAAAATTGAATTAATGAAATTAATTAATATATTTTTCTGTAACAAAAACAATTAACTATTAACCAAATAAGCTATGCCAATGAAAAGATTGGCAGTTTTTGGGTACTTATAAAATTCTCATACTTCTTCGACTCGAATAACAAAAGAAAGATTTTTTTTTAAGTAAAATTAAGGTCTTTGCTTTTACTTATATCACTCTTTCTTTTAGGTAAAAGAAAGAACTCCAAATAAAAAATAAGAAAAGTAAAGTACAATTTTTTTTGAATCCATTCTATCCAACGAACAGTTCTTACATTAACCTTACCAAAATGGATCATTCTGGATATTTAAAGAATCACAGATCGAGATCGTTTTCGCTTAACCAAAGAAGGACCCGTCTTTTTTACTAATAATACAACAAAACAAAAATCTATCTCTATCATAAAGGGACAGGTCTCATTTTATATACAGTGTTTTGCCTCATTAATAATTTTTTTTTCAATCAATTCGAAAGTCGAGTAAACAGAATATATGAATTTATCTCTAATCCTCACATTCCATTGATTTATAAATGGATATTTGCAAATCGGATAATACCTAAAATAGAAAAATAGAGTCCCTATCCGTAGAATGGAAACCCTTTTCTTTTTTCTCGCGCCGATCTTGGTCAAAAGTTTTAAGGCCTGTGCTGAAATTAAAAACATCCTACTGTTTAATCTGGCCATGAAACATAGAATTAGGATACCCCCCCTTTTTTTTTTACTTACTTTAGTTTAGTTCTTTAGTTTGGTGAAAATAAATAAGGGGATACTTCTTTTATTTCATATATTGGGTGTCAAATGTATCCTGTAAGAATTCCCACTTCATAGATACGGAGCATAAAGTTTATCTAAGAAGTTCAAATTTCTAAACACATATTCTAAACACATATGAGTAATGAGTAGTAGGGGCATATCCTGAATGTGCCTGATAGACAAAAATTTTTCAGGAAAAAAAAATAAAGATATTAAATTTGACTGGACTTGACACTTTTTTTTTGTTTTCTGAGAAAGAAAATGAATGCTTAGAAATGCATCTAATCCACGAGTTCATAACAGATAATTATTCTCTTTAATAAACTTTTGTGTCGTGCGGGGCACAATACGATTCTATCTTTCGCTTCATCAGAAAAAATCTGGGACGGAAGGATTCGAACCTCCGAGTAACGGGACCAAAACCCGCTGCCTTACCACTTGGCCACGCCCCATTTCATTTTGTTTTATGCGACACTAATAAACACTATTATTTTTATATAATATTCGTCAATCCCACTTCAATTACCTAAAAAATGAGGCATATTTTCTTGCTAGGATTCTAGACATGCGGATAATATAGAATCCAAAAAATGCATTGATCATTACATGGAATTCTATTAAGATATTATATGAAAGTCGAATTTCTTCCATTCTCATTTGAGAATGCGAATACAAGGAGGTATTTTGTGTTTTGGAAAGTCCGAAGAAAAAAGGATTTTGAATCCACCTTTTCTTTTGCTTTTTCCCTTAGAAAAATAACTCAATCAAAATTCAATTATCTACTCTACAAGAACGAAATGCTTGTTATGCCTAATATACTTAGTTTAACGTGTATCTGTTTTAATTCTGTTCTTTGTCCGACTAGCTTTTTCTTCGCCAAATTACCCGAAGCTTATGCCATTTTCAACCCAATCGTGGATGTTATGCCTGTCATACCTGTACTCTTTTTTCTATTAGCGTTTGTTTGGCAAGCAGCTGTAAGTTTTCGATGAAATCTTTACTATTCTATTCTGTCTGCCAAATTGAATGATGTATTCATTCCAAAAAAAAAATGCAAAAAATGGATAAGAGCTGAGAAGTCTTATATTATGAACTTTCGATTCTAAAATTCAAATTCTTCTCCATTGAATGCAATAAATTTGGATCAGCCTTTCTACCCCCTGCGCCTACGTTGAGCAGGTACCTTTAGGTACCCACGCAACACCTAAACAAATTTTTTATATTGATAAGAGTGCTTATTAGAAAGCAATTGTTGCAATTTTTTTTAGAATTGATTTTTGCATTTTTAGGTGTCAAAATAAAAAAAACCCATCCTAGTGGATCTGTGTGGTAAGAAAAAAAGGGTAATCTATTCCTTAACAAAAAAAAATCTTGGAGATTATGTAATGCTTACTCTCAAACTTTTTGTTTATACAGTAGTGATATTCTTTGTTTCCCTCTTTATCTTTGGATTCTTATCTAATGACCCAGGACGTAATCCTGGGCGTGAGGAGTAAAAATCCAAAATTCTTGGGAATTTTTTCTTACAAATTGGATTTATTTCGTACATTTATCTATTTATTTCGTACATTTATCTATGAGAAAATCCGGGGGTCAGAATTCCTTACAATTTGAAAGTCCCAAATGATCCGAGGGGGCGGAAAGAGAGGGATTCGAACCCTCGGTACAAAAAAATTGTACAACGGATTAGCAATCCGCCGCTTTAGTCCACTCAGCCATCTCTCCCCATTCCAAATCGAAAGGTTTTCGTGATATGACAGAGGCAAGAAATAACGATAGTGTGTAAAAATTATATTGCCAATTCCATTTTAATTATATTCTTTTTTTTTAATATTAATAAAAAAAAGAAGAAAATTCTTGTTTTTTCTTTCAAAAATTCGATATAGGCTGAGAGACAATCAGATAAATTTTCTTTTCAGCGGGTAGTTCCATATAGGATTTGTTAGAATAAAACAAGCAGGTTATAAAAAACTCTTTTTTTTATTATTGATCCACAAAAAAGGTTCTTATCAAACCCATAATAAAATTGAAAAAAAAAAAAGATAAAGTAAGTAGACCTGACTCCTTGAATGATGCCTCTATTCGCTATTCTGATATATAAATTCGATGTGGATGAAATTGGTGTATAAGCGGATTTTTTGTATTTCCTTAGACTTAGATCGCCCAAGGCAAGAATTTTTCGCTATTTACGATTTCATATTCTTGTTACTAGACGTTCTATAGGAATAAGAAGAAATCGCAACTCTTTTCCGTTACACATAAAAAGAGTTTCAAAAGTCCATTTTTCCTTTCAATATCGTTCTTTTTTTTTCAGAATCCTATTTTTATTCTTTCACCCATGCAATAGAGAGCGAATGCGAAAAGAGGGGTTATTTTTCTCTTATCTCTTAAAAGATAGGCTTTGAATTGAAATAGGAATCATGGAATAATGCTGAATTCAAATGTTTATTTCTTTATTTCTTGTTTATTTCTATAGTATAAGAAAATTTAATTGAATGAAATTCGTGGATTTACCACGACCTTGGTTGTGACCCCATAGATAAAAATGCTAAATTTCTATCTTCGAGACCTTTAAAAAAGGGCATTGAACGAGAAAGAAGTCGTCCACAGATAATCAAACTATCGTATGCCCTGGAAGTAATATGAGATGCTCGGAAATGGTTGAAGTAATTGAATAGGAGGATCACTATGACTATAGCCCTTGGTAGAGTTACTAAAGAAGAAAATGATCTATTTGATATTATGGACGACTGGTTACGAAGGGACCGTTTTGTTTTTGTAGGATGGTCCGGCCTATTGCTCTTTCCTTGTGCTTATTTCGCTTTAGGGGGTTGGTTTACAGGGACTACTTTTGTAACTTCTTGGTATACCCATGGATTGGCTAGTTCCTATTTGGAAGGTTGCAATTTCTTAACCGCGGCGGTTTCCACCCCTGCCAATAGTTTAGCACACTCTTTGTTGCTACTATGGGGCCCGGAAGCACAGGGGGATTTTACTCGTTGGTGTCAATTAGGTGGTCTGTGGACTTTTGTCGCTCTCCATGGGGCTTTTGCACTAATAGGTTTCATGTTACGTCAATTTGAACTTGCTCGGTCTGTTCAATTGCGGCCTTATAATGCAATTTCATTCTCTGGTCCAATCGCTGTTTTTGTTTCCGTATTCCTTATTTATCCACTGGGACAATCCGGTTGGTTCTTTGCGCCGAGTTTTGGCGTAGCAGCTATATTTCGATTCATCCTTTTCTTCCAAGGATTTCATAATTGGACGTTGAACCCATTTCATATGATGGGAGTTGCCGGAGTATTAGGCGCA